ATTTTAGGAAAAAGATCTTTTAGATTAGATCTCTTTCCTTTTTTTATTACAATTCTCTAATATCGTAATCTTTTTTGTTATTACTCTAGATCGTCGTATTTGTATATTTAGGGTCCCTAAATAAGTAGATTATCTTGAGTTGCGCATACATTGCATTGGACTAAGCTAAAAAAAAGGGCTAGACTATTCAAAAACTAGTCAATGATGACCCTCCATGGATTCGCCTATATAAGCCGCAGCTAAAGTTGCAAAAATAAGAGCTTGAATCCCACTTGTAAATAATCCAAGGAACATGACAGGTATAGGAACGACTAAAGGTACTAAAGAAACAAGAACAACAACTACTAATTCATCAGCTAATATATTCCCGAAAAGTCGAAAACTAAGTGATAAGGGTTTTGTGAAATCCTCTAAAATGTTAATGGGTAAAAGAATTGGAGTTGGTTGAATGTATTTACTGAAATACCCTAATCCTTTTTTGGAAAGACCCGCATAGAAATATGCTACTGACGTGAGTAAAGCTAAAGCAACAGTAGTATTTATATCATTCGTGGGTGCGGCTAACTCTCCATGAGGTAATTGTATGATTTTCCAAGGTAAAAGAGCACCCGACCAGTTAGAAACAAAAATAAATAGAAACATAGTTCCAATAAAGGGAACCCATGGACCATATTCTTCTCCAATCTGAGTTTTGCTCACGTCTCGAATGAATTCAAGAACATATTCGAAGAAATTTTGACCGGCGGTTGGAATGGTTTGGGGATTCCGAACAGCGATAACCGCGGAACCTAATAAGATAGCAATTACAACCCAAGAAGTAATAAGTACTTGGGCATGGACTTGGAAACTCCCTATTTGCCAATATAAATGTTGGCCTACTTCCACACCAGAGATCTCGTATAACCCATTTAGTGCGTTGCTGGAACATGATATATCATTCATATTGCCCTCTGACAGAAATAGAACTTTACTAAAAAAAAAAGGAATTATTTTGATTCAATCTTCTCTTGCCTACTCAAATTCTATATTTTTGACACCGACTAAACTAATCACACAATATTCACAGTTTTTTTATCTATTTTGTGCGATTCAGGATATAGTAACCGATTCCATAGATCTATGTAGTTCCAAAAAATAATTTATTTATCTTATTATTAATCAAGGATTTCGTATATAGCTAGAACGACCCTCACAAATTGCGACTACTAATTTGTTAAGAATTAATCGAATTGAAGCTATAGCATCATCATTTGCTGGAATCGAAATATCTGCGAGATCGGGATCACAATTTGTATCGATTAAACAAATTGTTGGAATTCCCAAAGTGATACATTCTCGAAGAGCCGTATATTCTTCTTGCTGATCAACGATGATTACAATATCGGGCAATCTCGTCATATATTTAATCCCGCCCAGATATGTTTGCAAGCGAGATAATTGTCTCTTCAACATAGCTGCATCTCTTTTCGGAAGACGATTGAGTCCCCCCGTCTTTTGTTCTGTTCTCAAGTCCCTGAACTTATGAAGCCTCGTTTCTGTAGTGGGCCAATTTGTTAACATACCACCGAGCCATTTTTTATTAACATAATGACACCGAGCCCTTATTGCAGCCCGCGCCACCGAATCAGCTGCTTTATTTTTGGTACCAACAATTAAGAATTGTTTTCCCTTACTTGCTGCATCAAAAACTAAATCACAAGCTTCTGATAAAAAACGAGCAGTTCTAGTCAGATTTGTAATATGAATACCCTTACGTTTTGCAGAGATATATGGCGCCATTCTAGGATTCCATTTCCTAGTACCATGACCAAAATGAACTCCTGCTTCCAACATCTCTTCCAAATTTATGTTCCAATATCTTCTTGCCATTTCTCTTCACACTTCCTCTCTCTCTCTCTCTTTTTTTTTTTTTACTTAAAAAAAAAAAGAGAGACAAGACACCTTGAAATAAATAATAGTTCCAATGGAACCTTCTCTTCTACCGGGGATTGGTCGTTTATCCACGAGCCAAGCCATTACTTTCTATTCGTTATTCTCTTTATTACTATTAACAAATTACCAAATCAAATGACCCCACCAAAATAAATACTTAAGAGGACGAATCCACTCCTCTTATCTTAAGAATCATTAAATTCTATACCTATAAAAGAGCGGCCTGATGTATCATGTAAATTGTTTGAAATGCAAGAGTCAAATAATTCTCTGTGGTGGAAGAAAATATCTCTCATTTCTCCCCCGAAGAAATTCTTTTTTTTTGTTTCCAAAAGAATGTTGTTATGTTGCCGTGACCGGTGCACTAATCCTTTGAATCCGGTACCAGCGGGTATCATACCCCCTAGCACAACGTTCTCTTTCAGGCCTTTCAACCAATCGATACGACCCCGAAGAGCAGCTTTTGCTAAAACTCGAGCAGTTTCTTGAAAACTTGCTTCAGATATAAAACTTTGAGTGTTCAGAGAGGCTCTCGTTATTCCCAATAAGACGACTCGATAACAAATCCCTTCTTCTAAAGCGCGCCCCGTTCGTTCCGCTCGCAATAATCCAATCAGTTCCCCCGGTAAAAAAACATTAGACATTCCATCTTCTGAAACCAAGACTTTTGATGTTATTTGACGTACAATAATTTCTATATGCCTATTATGGATCTGTACCCCCTGAGATCGATAAACCTTTTGGATCTTATTAACCAAAGAGAGACGACTTTGCACTATAGTTAGCTCAGCACCAATCACGAATCCCCAAGGAATTCCAAGAATTCTTGTTATACATTCGTTCCAACCCTCAACTCTTTTTTCTAGGTTCATCGATATTGAATCAATCGAACGCACTTCTAACACTTGTTCCACTTTTGGAAGACCCTGCGTTATATCACCAGATCTCGATTTTTCATATATAAACGTAACTAACGTATCCCCTTCGTAAAGGATTTCTCCATAATGCCCATGGACAGTTGCTCCCGGAGTCGCCAAATAAGGCTTAGCGGATCTTATTACTATAGAATCAACTTGAACAATAAAAACTTGACCCGATTTTAGGTGTGGTCCGCTTTTGGCTATACATACATTTTCACAAATAAACTGCCCAAGACTAATTATTGTGGACGTTTCTTCACAATAATTATGATGATAATGATGATGGGGAAAATACCAATTCAAATTGACTGCATTCAAAACGATGTTACGGCATGGATCGAAATTATAAATTCTCCCATTTTCAGCTATTAAATAATAGTTAAGTACTTGAAAAGTCTGTTTTAAATTGTCAAGCTGCAAATATTTCGCTACCGAGGTCTGATTATGAGTTATTAAAGGGTAAAATGATAAATAAAAATTCGCAATTTGAGGGGCTGTTCCTAAAGGACCCAATAAATTATTAATTGGAATTAGAGGATCTTTTTTAATTGATTGTTTTATCACATTGTGATATTTTACATCGTTGAATGGGCCCATGCGAAAACAATTAGATGATGACAAAATTATCAAAGATTGGGATTCCTTATTTTTGTTCAAGAGCGTATGAATAGTTCCGTGATTTTGGCTAAATGATTGTTGAATCCTTGCGTTGGAATAAGTGGAATAAAACGGATTTTTATTGGTACTATCTGACCTATTATCAGAAATCAATCCTGAACCTGACGGATCATTTCTTTTTCTGATATAAAAAATATGAGATTTCACTAAGTCGATTCTTAGGAAATCTCGAATCAGACCATTTGTCCTTACTTCAATAAAGGAAGCACAGACCTCTTCGGCGGAAGAACTTTTGTTGTCTTGGTCCCAATTCAACACTAAACAAGTACGAACTAGTTGAATACTTGTGTCAGAAATTCTCCGAGTCGGTTTGCCATTTCCATAAAGGATATAATTGACAACTCGAAGTTGCATATTATCTTTTTCCCGAAACGGATCCTTGGGGAAGAGTGTTGCCAAATTTATACCGTCCGATATTTCATATGGGGTTACAGGTCGAACCAAAACAAAATACTTTTTCTTGGTAGGTGTGATCCGTTGGACATAGATCCAATTTTTCAATTTTTTTGATTCCTTAGAGTTTGTTTTGCCCGTTCCTGGTGGTATCAAGATGCCACTGTGTCGAGATATCTTATCTCTTTCTCCGGGAAAATAGATATTACCAGAAAAAATCTTCAGTTCAATCCTTTTTTTTTTTCTCTCCACTCGGACCAATCCGCCCACTTGGCTTCTTGTATTTAAAGTGATTTGTGTATCTACTCCAATGATACTATTGTTCCGTACCATTATGGAAGAAGATTCGGATAAAATATGCACTTCCTCGGGAATGAAAAAAAATCGATCTACTTTCATTTGGTATTTTGGCTTAACCTTTTTGACTCCTCGATACTCAATAACATCCTCCTTTTTGACGATTGAATGCGCCCCTATAGTCCCATATTTAGTAATTCCTGAACTCTTTCTTCTGTATCGAGGATCATCAAAAAAAGCAAGAATACTTTTTCTACGGAAAATACCATTTATGGGTATTTCCATCGAGATACCTGAATGTGAATGCAGCATTAGTTCTTTCTCTTGGTCTTGAATCAATTGAAATGGAATAATAAATCTATTTCTTCGTCTCTTTGCCAATAAATCAGCATTCTCGTGGAGAATAGCGGAATATATGAAATCACAATGCCCAGTACCTACGATTCGGTTAAATTCTGAATAATCGTAAATCCTATCTTCTTTTTTCTCAGAAAAATCCGAACTAAATAAGTTGTGTCTCGCTTGATCATTATTCACTGAGAATCTCGAAATATATCTTCGTTCGGCAGAAAGATAATGAATGTTTATTTGATCTTGATCCTTGTGGAGCGAAAAAGGAACTACACTGAATTTGTACGAACCCCCTGATAATATCCACAAATGGCTTGTTTTTGGTAAGAGATGGACGTTACTATATGTAAATTCGGGTGAATGATACACATCAGTACTCCAGTGCATTTCCCCCTCTGAGTCAGAATAAATATGTTTTCGAACCCTCTC